ACACGCATTATTTTAATAGTGTAAATAAGCGTATTTTAGGCCCGAATAAGCTTCTCGAGGTTTTCCTGTTTCCGGGGGTTTACAGGAGTGTTAGTGATCTCAGGAGTTTAGGGGGGTAGGGGGGTTTAACGCGAGGAAACCAGGGGCGGTAATAGGGATGTTTCGATTAAGAAATCATTATATATGCCCTTTGAGATACAAGTATGCAATTCTTATTTAATATCCTTTTACAATTCACAATATTTACTCGCTGAGCGAGTAAGATGTTCAACCTTGTTAGTTATTACCGTGTGCGCTCTGTTATGTGGAGTGAAAGGAAAAAAAAAAAGAGGAACCCCTTGCTCGCTGGAGAGAACGCCCGGCTTGCTGGGTCATCTCGGTGATGTACTTCAACATTAACTTATGTCAGCGTCGATGAAAGTGTGAGGAATAATATCAATTTATGGCCCTGAAGTAGGAACCAAATGCCAGGAAAAATTCACTAAGTGCGACCCCCACGAATACTTGTCCCTCACCTTCAATAACCGTTAACATTAAGGAATCAACTGATGGTGGGCTCTTGTCGCATCCCGTATCTTTATATAGAGGGAAGTTGATAAACGTATAACATTACTAATATAAATGATTATTTAATCTCAATTCACTAATTACTCTTGAGTTAATAAAATGTAAGTTTTAATAAGATGTTGCGTGTTTATTAATCGTAAATTTTATGATATGTGTTAGTATAAATTTGATGTGTGTTTATTATTCATGTGTCCTTGAATATTATTAATGTTTTAAGTAAATTGATGCTGATATTACATATACATATTTTAAAGCATTATTGATTGTTTGAAATCAATAGATGGGGGTTTACATATATGTCCTTAATTACTATTGATTGTTTGAAATCAATAGATGGGGGTTTACATATATGTCCTTAATTACTATTGATTGTTTGAAATCAATAGATGGGGGTTTACATATATGTCCTTAATTACTATTGATTGTTTGAAATCAATAGATGGGGGTTTACATATATGTCCTTAATTACTATTGATTGTTTGAAATCAATAGATGGGGGTTTACATATATGTCCTTAATTACTATTGATTGTTTGAAATCAATAGATGGGGGTTTACATATATGTCCTTAATTACTATTGATTGTTTGAAATCAATAGATGGGGGTTTACATATATGTCCTTAATTACTATTGATTGTTTGAAATCAATAGATGGGGGTTTACATATATGTCCTTAATTACTATTGATTGTTTGAAATCAATAGATGGGGGTTTACATATATGTCCTTAATTACTATTGATTGTTGTTATATTTTTTAATTTTTATATTTTTTAATTTTTATATTTTTTAATTTTTATATTTTTTAATTTTTATATTTTTTAATTTTTATATTTTTTAATTTTTATATTTTTTAATTTTTATATTTTTTAATTATTATTGTTGAAATTGTACATCAAGGAATAGTTTAATTTAGAATCCTAGCTTTGGGAGTTAGGGGTAGGAGTTAGAATCTCCTTTCTTTGAGCAGTAGGGAGGATTTTAACCTCCGGCGTCCGGTTTACAAGACCGGTGCTCTGGCGCTGAGCTACTATTGCAAGACCATCCTAGGGCCTTGTTTTCCACTCAGCCGATTAGCGGGAATAGGGCTAAGAAAAGGAGGAAGTACAGGACGGAAGCAATTTGGCCGATGATAATGAAGGGGTGTTCTACGGGCATGCCCCCGATTCAGGTGAGAATGGCGACGTCTGCGATGAGGGTTCAAAATAGGAATTGGGTGGCGGGGCGAAAGGTTAGGCCTCGTTGTTTTGACGTGTGAAGAACGGGTACTACTATGAGAACGAGGATTGAGGCCAGGAGGGCTAGGACGCCCCCAAGCTTGTTGGGGATAGAGCGTAGAATGGCGTAGGCAAATAGGAAATATCACTCGGGCTTAATGTGTGGGGGTGTTACTAGCGGGTTGGCGGGGGTGAAATTATCGGGATCTCCTAGGAGGTTCGGGGAGAACAGTGCTAGTGCTGTAAGGGCAATGAGAAGAGCTGCGAAGCCTAGGAGGTCTTTGTAGGAAAAGTAGGGGTGAAAAGAGATTTTGTCTGCGTCTGAGTTTAAGCCAAGGGGGTTATTGGAGCCAGTTTCGTGTAGGAATAACAGGTGAATGAGAGTTGCACCTGCGATGACGAATGGGAAGAGGAAGTGGAAGGCAAAGAATCGGGTGAGTGTGGCGTTATCTACCGAGAAGCCCCCTCAGATTCATTGGACTAGGGCGTTACCAATATATGGAACTGCAGAAAGGAGGTTGGTAATGACGGTGGCCCCTCAGAATGATATTTGTCCTCATGGTAAGACGTAGCCTACAAAGGCTGTTATTATCACGAGGAGGAGGAGGACAACACCAATTGTTCAGGTCTCTTTGTAGAGGTAGGAGCCATAATATAGTCCTCGGCCAATATGTGCATAAATACAGATAAAAAAGAAAGAGGCACCGTTTGCGTGAAGATTACGGATGAGTCATCCGTAGTTTACATCTCGGCAGATATGGCCGACAGACGAGAAAGCGGTTGCGATATCAGAGGTGTAGTGTATAGCTAGGAAGAGCCCTGTCAGGATCTGAATAATTAAGCAAAGGCCAAGTAGGGAGCCAAAGTTTCATCATACTGAAATGTTTGAAGGGGCGGGGAGGTCAACTAGTGCACTGTTTGCGATTTTTAGTAGGGGGTGAGTTTTTCGTAGGCTTGCCATTAAGGTTCTTGTAGTTGAATAACAACGGTGGTTTTTCAAGCCATTAGTCCTGGTTAAATTCCTGGCAGGAATTATGACCTATATTATGTCTTTGTTCTTATTGGGGTTGGTGTTGGGCTTAGTGGCTGTTGCTTCTAATCCTTCTCCTTATTTTGCTGCTTTGGGGTTGGTGGTTGTGGCAGGCATGGGGTGTGGGGTTTTGGTGGGCCACGGGGGACCTTTCTTATCTTTAGTTTTATTTTTGATTTATTTGGGTGGGATATTGGTTGTGTTTGCGTACTCAGCAGCGTTAGCTGCCGAGCCTTTTCCGGAAAGCTGAGGGAGTCGGCCTGTGTTATTTTATATGGTCTTGTACGTTTTGGGGGTGGTTGTAATTTCAAGCACTCTATGGGGTGGATGGTATGAAGCGTCTTGGGTCCCGGCTGATGAGTTTGGGGATTTTTCCGTGTTTCGGGGCGATACGGGGGGAGTTGCTTTTATGTATTCAACGGGAGGGGGTATGTTGGTATTAAGTGCTTGGGTACTTTTGCTTACGTTGTTTGTTGTTTTGGAGCTAACCCGAGGCTTAAGCCGAGGAACTCTTCGGGCAGTTTAGTTTATAGTTAGGAGGATGGTGAGGGTAAGAGTTAGTAGGAATAAAGCCAGATATGTTTTAATGAGACCTTGTTGTGTGTTGCTGGTGGTGGTGATTAAAGGAAGGCTAGCAGTGGCAATGGCCTTGGGGCCTGATTTTTCAAGTCAGGTTTGGTCCACCATTTGGCTGGCAATTGTCTGTCCTAGGACTAAGTTAATTTTAGGGGTGAGGCGATGAATGATTGATGGGAAAAATCCTAGCATGTTAGAAAAGTGATGGGCGGGCAGGTTTGGGGTGGTTTGGTGTTGTTTACTTGTTAGTGATGCTAGCTCTAGTGCTAGAATTAGGCCGGTAATTGTGACGGCAAGGGCAGCTAGTTTGAGTAGTGGAGGTATAGTCATAATAGGAGTTTTAAGAGGAGTAATGCTTGAGGTGATTAGGAGGCCTGCGATGATGCTTCCCCATGCTAGGCGTTTGATGGGGTTAATTACGGCTGGGTTGTTTTCATTGATGGGGGATAATGAATTAAATCGGGGATGTCCTATGGCCACGAAGTAAACTACGCGCAGGCTGTAAATGGCTGTGAAAGAGGTGGCCAGGAGAGTGAGGGTTAGGGCCCAGGCGTTTAGGTGGGATGTGTTTAGGGCTTCGATGATGGCGTCTTTTGAAAAGAAACCTGCTAGAAAGGGGGTTCCGGTAAGGGCAAGGCTCCCAGTTGTAAGACAAGATGAGGTGAAGGGAGTGAGGTGGTGTATACCCCCCATTTTTCGAATGTCTTGTTCGTCGTTTAGGCTGTGGATGATTGAACCTGAGCAGAGGAAAAGTATTGCTTTAAAGAAAGCGTGGGTACAGATGTGTAGGAAGGCGAGTTGGGGTTGGTTAAGTCCGATGGTAACCATTATTAAGCCGAGTTGACTTGATGTTGAGAAGGCGACAATTTTTTTGATGTCGTTTTGGGTGAGTGCGCAGGTGGCTGTAAAAAGGGTTGTTAGGGCGCCTAAACAAAGGCAGGTGGTTAGAGCAGTTTGGTTATTCTCTAGAAGAGGGCTCATACGAACTAGCAGGAAAATGCCGGCAACGACCATGGTGCTTGAGTGTAGTAGGGCAGAGACCGGCGTAGGACCCTCTATGGCCGAGGGAAGCCAAGGATGGAGGCCGAATTGAGCAGACTTGCCAGTGGCAGCGAGGATTAGTCCTAGTAGTGGAAAGGTTAAATCGAAGTCTTTGGAGGCTACGAAGATTTGTTGCATTTCTCAGGAGTTGAGGTTTATGGCTATTCATGCTATAGCAAAAATTAGCCCGATGTCCCCCACTCGGTTGTATACAACGGCTTGAAGAGCGGCGGTATTAGCATCTGCTCGACCGTACCACCAGCCGATAAGGAGGAAAGATATAATACCTACACCTTCTCAGCCAATAAATAGTTGGAACATGTTGTTTGCTGTAACTAGGATAATTATGGCGATAAGGAAAATTAAAAGGTATTTGAAGAACCGATTTATGTTAGGGTCTGCGTGTATGTATCATGATGCAAATTCAAGGATAGACCAGGTCACATAAAGGGCAATGGGGGTGAAAATAATTGAATAGTGATCAAATTTAAAGCTAATATTGATGTCAAAGCATGTGGTGTTTATTCAAGTTCAAGAGGTGACAATTGTTTCGGCCCCCTCGTTGAAGAATAAAAACAGGGGGAGAAGGCTCACGAAGAACCCTAGTTTAACTGCCGTCTTGACGTGGGTTGTAGCTCAACTTTGGGGTTGAAGATGGGGGGTTAAGGTTGAGAGCACGGGGTAGGCCAACAATGTAAAAATAATGATTAGGCTTGAAGTTATTATTAGTGAAGTGGGGTGCATAGCTGCTACTTGGATTTGCACCAAGAGTTTTTGGTTCCTAAGACCAATGGATGAGCTGTTATCCTTTAGGAGCGATCCGAGTGAGCCCTGGGGTCCAACCAAGGTCGCGGAGATTAGCAGTCTTCGTTGCTGGCGAGCCTCTCTCGGTGGATAAGGGGACTTTAACCCCTGTCTTTGGAATCACAATCTAATATTTTGGTTAAACTATATCTACATGAGGCTCACCCTCAAATTAGCTCAGGTTTTAGAATGAGCAAAAGCAGGGGAATAAGATGAAGGGCTATAAGTAGATGTTCTCGTGTGTGGGAGGGGTCTAGGGCAATGATGTGTGTTGGAAGTGGCCCCCGCTGAGTTATAAGGAACATGTAAAGGGAGTAGCTTGCAGTAATAAGTGTCCCGGCCCCGGTTAAGATGATGGTTCATCAAGACCAGTTAAACAAAGAAGTAATAATTATTAGTTCACCCATCAGGTTAGGTAGAGGGGGAAGTGCTAGGTTGGCAAGGCTGGCAATGAATCATCAGGCTGTTATTAAAGGTAGGACTATCTGAAGTCCTCGGGCTAGTAGTATGGTTCGGCTGTGTGTTCGTTCGTAGTTTGTGTTAGCAAGACAGAAGAGTGCAGAAGATGCCAACCCATGGGCAATTATGAGAATGAGAGCCCCGGAGAAACCTCAGGGGGTTTGGATAAGAATACCCCCTACAACTAGGCCCATGTGGCTTACGGAAGAATAGGCAATAAGAGATTTAAGGTCTGTTTGACGGAGGCAGATGGAGCCTGTCATGATCACACCCCACAAGGCAAAAACAATGAAGGGATAGCTTAATTCTTTGGTTAGGGGTTCAAGTATTACGACTATCCGCATCATTCCGTAACCCCCGAGTTTGAGTAGTACAGCAGCCAGGATTATTGAGCCTGCAACGGGGGCCTCAACGTGTGCCTTTGGGAGTCAAAGGTGTACCCCGTACAGGGGTATTTTTACCAGAAATGCTAAAAGGCAGCCAGCCCACCATAATTTGTGGGCGTAAGAGGAGAGTTCAACAGGGTCGGAGTATTGGAGGGTCAGTAGCGAGAGGGTGCCAGTGCTATTCTGGAGAATAAGGAGGGCGACAAGAAGGGGGAGGGACCCGGCAAGGGTGTAAAAGAGAAAATAAACGCCTGCATTTAGACGTTCGGTCTGGTTTCCCCAGCGGGTAATAAGAATAAGGGTGGGGATGAGAGTGGCTTCAAATATGACATAAAATATGATGACCTCGGTGGCTCCGAAAGCTAGAATAAGAAAGATTTGGAGGGATGTTAAAAGGGTCAGGTAAGTTCGTTGCCGGCTGAGGGGCTCAGACGCTGTGTGGTTTTGGCTTGCTAGGATTATAAGGGGGAGCAGCCAGCAAGTAAGGACTAGAAGAGGTGTAGAGAGAGAATCTGTGGCCATGTAAGAGTTAAGGCTTGATCAGCCCGTCTCTGATATGTTAGTAAGTCAGGAAAGGCTAATTAGAGCAATTAGCAGGCTATGTATTAGAGTGGTGGGCCAAAGTCACTTAGGTTTAGCCATTCAAGCGGTGGGGATAAGCATAAGGGTAGGGATTAAAATTTTTAGCATTGTAGGAGATTTAAGCTTTGGAGTCGGTCGGTGCCGTGAGTGCGGGCGGTGGCCACCAGAAGGGCAAGTCCTGCGCTTGCTTCACAAGCTGAGAATGCTAGCAAGAGTATAGGGGCTGCAGAAAAGTTCGTGGACCCCAGTTGCAAGGTTCAGAGGGAGAGGGCAATAAATAAAGCCAGTATTATTCCCTCTAAACACAGAAGAGCGGAAAGCAAGTGGGTTCGATGGAAGGCTAGGCCGGTTAATCCTAGTATGAAAGCCGATGAGAAGGCAAAGTGAACGGGGGTCATTAGGCAATTATGGACTCTAACCACAAGTTTTTGAGCCGAAATCAAAGGTTTTTCTTAAACTAATTTCCTATTCGGCCCATTCTAGGCCACCTTGAAGTCATTCGTAAATTAAACCCAAGGTGAGGAGCACGAGAACAGTTGTGGCCCACAGGAAGGTTGTTAGGGGGGCCATCAGTTGGTCGCCTCAGGGCAGGGGGAGGAGGAGGGCGATCTCTAGGTCAAAGAGTAAAAAAAGGATAGCGACTAAAAAGAATCGAAGGGAGAAAGGCAGACGGGCAGAGCCCACGGGGTCAAAACCACATTCGTAGGGGGAGAGCTTTTCGTGATCGGGTGTTATTTGTGGGAGTCAGAAAGATACGATAGCCAGGACGATTGAGAGGAGGGTGGCGATGGTAATCACGGTTGTAACTAGGTTCATTATTTTTCCTTGGGCTTTAACCAAGACCGGGTGATTGGAAGTCACTTATACTGACATTTAGTACTAGAAAAATTAAGATCCTCATCAGTAGATTGAGATGTAGAGGAAAAGTCATACGACATCTACGAAATGTCAGTATCAGGCGGCTGCTTCAAACCCGAAGTGGTGTTCGGATGTAAAATGGTAAAGGATTTGACGAATTAAACAAACGGCTAGGAAGGTGGAGCCAATAATTACGTGAAGGCCATGAAAGCCAGTGGCCACAAAAAAGGTAGACCCGTATACGCCGTCAGCAATTGTAAAAGGGGCCTCGTAGTATTCTAAGGCTTGAAGGAATGTGAAGTAAAAGCCTAGAATAATTGTTAGTGCGAGGGATTGGACTGCCTGTTTTCGTTCACCTTCCATAATGCTGTGGTGGGCTCAGGTAACTGTTACGCCGGAGGCAAGAAGAACGGCTGTGTTGAGTAGGGGGACTTCAAAGGGGTCCAAGGTAGTAATGCCTGATGGGGGTCAGCAGCCCCCTAGTTCTGGGGTTGGTGCGAGGCTGGCGTGATAAAAAGCTCAAAAGAAGCCAAGGAAGAAGAAGACTTCAGAGGTAATAAAAAGAATTATTCCGTAGCGAAGACCCTTTTGGACTGGGGGTGTGTGGTGGCCTTGGAAGGTGCCCTCTCGTACGATGTCTCGTCATCATTGAAATATGGTGAGTAGAAGAAGGATTGTCCCGAGTGTTATAAGGGTTGTGGATTGGAAGTGGAACCAGGTTGCGAGACCTGATGTTATTAATAGGGCAGCAATTGCCCCGGTGAGAGGTCAAGGGCTGGGGTCAACTATGTGGTATGCGTGTGCTTGATGGGCCATTAGACGTTTTCTTGAAGATAGAGGGTTAAGAGGAGAACAAATACATAGGCTTGAATCATGGCAACGGCAACTTCTAGAAGGGTGAGAAGGACAAGGACTGTGGATGTTAAGAGGGCTACAACAGGTATTGAGGCGAGGAGGACAAAGGCGGCCGTTGAGATGAGTTGAATTAAAAGGTGGCCGGCGGTGAGGTTAGCGGTTAGTCGTACACCCAGTGCGAGGGGGCGGATAAAAAGGCTAATTGTTTCGATGACGATAAGAACTGGGATTAGGGGCCCGGGCGTTCCTTCTGGAAGGAGGTGGCCTAGGGCGTGGGTTGGTTGATTTCGCATGCCGATAATTACTGTTGCTAGTCATAGGGGAGTAGCAAGACCTAGGTTTAAGGAGAGTTGTGTGGTGGGGGTGAAGGTATAAGGGAGTAGTCCTAGTATATTTATGGTAATAAGAAAGATCATCAGGGAGGTTAGAAGAGCAGCTCATTTATGGCCTCCAAGGTTTAGGGGGAGAAGCAGTTGTTGGGTAAAGCGGTTGATGAACCACCCTTGGAGGGCCAGGAAGCGGCTATTAAGTCATCGGGTTGTAGGGGCGGGGTACATAATTCAAGGGAGTGTAATGGCAAGGGCGATTAGAGGAACTCCAAGGAGTGTTGGGCTTATAAACTGGTCAAAGAGGCTTACTGTCATGGTCAGGTTCAGGATTCTGTTTTGGGTTTCTCGGCGCTTTGTAGCGTCGGTTCATTTGGGAAGGTGTGGGCTATTACTTTGGGAGGAACAACGGCTAAAAAAATTAGTCACGAAAAGACTAGGATTGCAAATCAAGGTGCGGGGTTGAGTTGAGGCATGTCGCTAGGGGTGGTTGGGAGTCACCAATCTTTAGCTTAAAAGGCTAACGCTGTTCCCTATTTAGCTTCTTAGCGAGGCGTCTTCAAGTATTCGTGACGATCAGTTTTCAAAGTGTTCCAGGGGAACGGCTTCAACTACGATGGGTATAAAGCTATGGTTTGCCCCGCAGATCTCAGAGCATTGACCGTAAAAGACACCGGGGCGGGATGCAATGAAAGCTGTTTGATTTAGGCGCCCGGGTACTGCGTCTATTTTAATCCCGAGGGCTGGGACGGCCCATGAGTGGAGAACGTCGTCAGCAGAGACTAAGACTCGGATGGGGGATTCTACAGGGATTACCATGCGGTGATCGGCTTCTAAGAGACGAAATTGGCCTGGGTTCAAGTCTTGTGTAGGAATTATGTAAGCATCAAACCCGAGATCCTCGTAATCTGTATACTCGTAGCTTCAGTATCATTGATGGCCCACAGCTTTAATAGTGAGAAGGGGGCTATTAACCTCGTCTATAAGGTAAAGAATACGAAGGGAGGGGAGGGCAATTAGGATAAGAATAATTGCTGGGAGAACGGTCCAAATAATTTCAATTTCTTGGGAGTCTAGGATGTACTTGTTGGTTAATTTTGTGGAGACTATGGCCACAATAATGTAAAGTACTAAGGTGCTGATTAGGAAGACGATTATTAAGGCGTGATCGTGAAAATGGAGAAGTTCTTCTATAACAGGTGAAGCTGCATCTTGGAATCCTAGTTGGGAGGGATGGGCCATTAAGGGTTAAGACACGCGGGGTTTCAACCCACGACTCTGCCTTGACAAGGCGGTGTAATATTCTGTTTTACTAGTGTCTTATGAAGAAAGTGACAGAGCGGTTATGTGGCTGGCTTGAAACCAGCCCATGGGGGTTCGACTCCTCCCTTTCTCGTTAGTTTGATTGAACTAGAACAAATGCAGGCTCCTCAAAGGTGTGATAAGGGGGAGGGCAGCCGTGTAGTCATTCTACATTGGTTGTTGTGAGTTCGACTGCTAGAACTTCTCGTTTGGCAGCGAATGCTTCTCAAATAATAAATAAGAACATAATTACTGCCACCAGGGAGACTAATGATCCGATTGAGGACACGGTATTTCACAGGGTGTAGGCATCCGGGTAGTCGGAGTATCGTCGGGGCATTCCAGCCAGGCCTAGGAAGTGTTGTGGGAAGAAGGTGAGGTTGACACCAAAGAATATTACCCCAAAGTGGATTTTTGTTCAAGTGCTGTGAAGGGTGTACCCTGAGAAAAGTGGGAATCAGTGGACGAAGCCAGCAACAATGGCGAATACGGCCCCCATAGAGAGGACGTAGTGGAAGTGGGCAACTACGTAGTACGTGTCGTGTAGGACGATGTCAAGGGATGAATTGGCAAGAACAATTCCTGTTAGTCCACCCACGGTGAAAAGAAAGATGAAGCCGAGGGCCCATAAAAGGGGAGTTTCTCACTTGATAGAGCCCCCGTGAAGGGTGGCAAGTCAGCTGAAAACTTTGACGCCTGTTGGAATGGCAATAATTATGGTGGCGGATGTAAAGTAGGCTCGCGTGTCCACATCTATCCCCACTGTAAACATGTGGTGAGCTCAGACGATAAAGCCTAAAAGGCCAATGGCCATCATGGCTCAGACCATGCCTATGTAGCCAAAAGGTTCTTTTTTCCCTGAGTAATAGGCCACAATGTGTGAGACCATACCGAAGCCAGGGAGAATGAGAATGTACACCTCTGGGTGGCCAAAGAATCAAAAGAGATGTTGGTAAAGGATGGGGTCCCCACCACCTGCGGGGTCGAAAAAGGTGGTATTAAGATTTCGGTCTGTTAAAAGCATTGTGATACCGGCAGCAAGAACTGGGAGGGAAAGGAGAAGTAGGACGGCTGTAATGAGGACAGACCACACGAAAAGAGGGGTCTGGTATTGGGAGATGGCAGGGGGTTTCATGTTAATGATGGTTGTAATAAAATTGATTGCCCCGAGGATGGAAGAAATCCCTGCTAGATGTAGGGAGAAGATGGTTAAATCAACAGAAGCCCCGGCGTGGGCCAGGTTTCCGGCAAGGGGAGGGTAGACTGTTCATCCGGTACCGGCCCCTGCTTCAACCCCCGAAGAGGCAAGAAGTAGTAAGAAAGAAGGGGGAAGGAGCCAAAAGCTCATGTTGTTTATTCGGGGAAATGCTATATCGGGGGCTCCGATCATCAGAGGGATGAGTCAGTTTCCGAAGCCCCCGATTATGATTGGTATTACTATAAAGAAAATTATTACGAAAGCATGAGCTGTAACAATTACGTTATAAATCTGGTCGTCCCCCAAAAGGGCGCCGGGTTGGCTTAGTTCAGCTCGAATTAGGAGGCTTAGGGCTGTGCCCACTATTCCGGCTCAAGCACCAAATACTAGATATAGGGTGCCAATGTCTTTGTGATTTGTCGAGAAGAATCATCGTGTGATGGCCACAGGTAGGATGGCTGAGTTTTAAGCGGTGGATTGTAGCCCCATAGACAGAGGTTTGAGTCCTCTTCTTATCAAGCCCCAAGGTGTTAAACATATAAGATTGCAAATCTTAAGAGGCAGGCTAATCACCTGCTGGGGCTTTCCCTCGCCTCTACCCGTAAGACAGGCGAGGGAAAGGTAGGTGGATGCTCGCTGGTTTGAGCACTTAGCTGTTAACTAAGAGTTTGTAGGATCGAGGCCTACCCACCTAGAAAGGCTTTAGCTTAATTAAAGTGTCTGTTTTGCATGCAGGAGATGTGGGTTAGTACCCCGCAAGTCTTATCAGGGACTGGGGGATTTTCACCCCCACTTAGGGCTTTGAAGGCCCTTGGTCTTGTGTTAGCCTAAGTCTCTTTAGAGGGCCAGGAGTGCAACTGCGGCGGGGGTGAGGGGGAGCAGAAGTAGTGTGGCGGTGGTTGAGATAGCAAGCGGTATTGTGGTCTGTACGGAAAGAAGACGCCAGGGTGTTGTACCAGCAGTGTTGTTGGGGGACATGGTAAGGGTTATGGCGTAGGAAAGGCGCAGGTAGAAGTACAGGCTGAGAAGTGCGGTTAGTGCTGCTAATGTGGCTGTAGCGGCTAAGTCTTGTTTAGTGAGTTCTTGTAAAATCAGTCATTTTGGTATAAACCCTGTTAGTGGGGGTAGTCCCCCTAGAGATAGTAGGACAAGCGGGGCTAAAGATGTAAGGGCGGGGGCTTTAGCTCAGGATGTGGCGAGAGCATTAATGTTGGTGGAGTTGTTAAGTTTAAATACAAGGAATGTTGAGAAGGTTATAACAAGGTACGTAAGGAGTGTGAGAAGTGTTAAGGAGGGGGAAAATTGTACGACTAGAATTATCCATCCCAGATGGGCGATGGAAGAATAGGCTAGGATTTTACGCAGTTGTGTTTGGTTTAAACCGCCTCAGCCTCCGACAAGGGTTGATGAAAGTCCTAGAATAATTAGGAGTGTTGAGTTTGCGGGCTGGATTTGAAGAAGTAGAGCAAATGGGGCCAATTTTTGTCAAGTAGACAAAATAAGGCCCGTAGTAAGATCCAGGCCCTGTAAGACTTCTGGGAGTCACGAGTGAAGGGGGGCGAGGCCCACTTTTAGTGCGAGGGCAAGGGTAATTAGGGTAATAGGAAGGGGGTGCGATATTTGTTGAATGTCCCACTGTCCTGTGAGTCAGGCATTAGAGGTACTTGCAAACAGCAGCATTGCTGCCCCGGTGGCTTGTGTGAGAAAATATTTAGTAGTAGCTTCAACGGCTCGGGGGTGGTGGTGTTGTGCTATTAGGGGGATAATGGCGAGGGTATTTATTTCAAGGCCCATTCAGGCGAGCAGTCAGTGAGAGCTAGCGAATGTGATAGTGGTGCCGAGTCCTAAACCAAAGAGAAGGGTGGACAAGATGTACGGGTTCATTAGCAAAGGAAGGAGTTTAACCAACATATTTGGGGTATGGGCCCAAGAGCTTAATTAGCTGACCTTACTAGGAAGTGGTGTAGTGGAAGCACTAAGAGTTTTGATCTCTTTAGGTAGGGTTCGAACCCCTTCTTTCTAAGGAGTTGGGGGGACTTTAACCCTCATAAGTCACTCTATCAAAGTGGCCCTTTATTTCAGGCACAACTCCGTGGCTATAGTTGCGGGGGTAAACTAGCAAAGGCAATAGGGAGGGCCAGGTGTCAAATAACCAAGGCGAGGGTAAGTGGCAGAAAATTTTTTCAGATTAGGTGCATGAGCTGATCGTATCGAAATCGGGGGTAGGAGGCTCGCACCCAAAGAAACACTACTGATAGAAGGGCTGCTTTAGTTATTAGGTTAACAGCGGTAAGCTCGGGCATAGAGGGGATGTGAGAGGCCCCTAAGAAGAGGGTGGCTGAGAGGGTGTTTATCAGTAGGATGTTGGCATATTCTGCTAGGAAGAAAAGGGCGAATGGTCCTCCGGCATACTCTACGTTGAACCCTGAGACTAGTTCGGATTCCCCCTCTGTAAGATCAAAGGGGGCTCGGTTTGTTTCAGCTAGGGTGGAAATGTGCCACATGGCGGCGAGTGGTCAGGCTGGTACGATTAATCAGACACTTTCTTGGGCGACGTTAAATGTTTGTAAGGTGAAGCCTCCAGTAAAAATAATAATGTTTAGTAGAATCAGCCCCAGGCTAACTTCGTAGGAGATTGTTTGGGCTACGGCTCGTAGTGCCCCGATGAGGGCGTATTTTGAATTAGATGCTCAGCCTGAGCCCAAGATGGAATAAACTGCGAGGCTAGATAGGGCAAGAATAAATAAAATACCCAGATTGAGGTCGATTACAGGGTAGGGGAGGGGCATGGGGGCCCAGAGAGTAAGTGCAAGGGTAAGGGCTAGTATGGGGGCAAGAAGGAACAGAACTGGGGAAGAGGTGGAAGGGCGAACGGGCTCTTTGGTGAAGAGCTTGAGGCCGTCGGCGATGGGTTGTAGAAGACCGTAGGGTCCGACAACATTTGGACCTTTTCGCAGTTGTATGTAGCCAAGCACTTTTCGTTCGAGAAGGGTGAGGAAAGCAACGGCTAGGAGAACTGGTACAATAAAGGTGAGGGGGTTAATAATGTGTGTGATGAGGGTGTGTATCATAGTTAAGGAGAGGACTTGAACCTCTGTAGAAAGGGCTTAGGTCTTTTGCAATTGCCGGGCTCTGCCACCTTAACATGCCTTTTTCTTAGGCAAAGGGGCATGCCCTTTTGCCTATTTTAGTTGACTTCACTAGGTGGGGGGGAGGCGTGCCTTGGGCATGGGCCTCTTCTTTTCGGTCCTTTCGTACTAGAAAAGAGCATAGCATAGATAGAAACTGACCTGGATTACTCCGGTCTGAACTCAGATCACGTAGGACTTTAATCGTTGAACAAACGAACCCTTAATAGCGGCTGCACCATTAGGATGTCCTGATCCAACATCGAGGTCGTAAACCCTCTTGTCGATATGGGCTCTAAAAGAGGATTGCGCTGTTATCCCTAGGGTAACTCGGTCCGTTGATCGGCATTGCCGGATCTTGATGGTCAGAAGTTCTGTTTACTAGAGCTGTGGCTCTTAGTTGTAGGAAAAGTATTCCCGTTCCACGTGGGGGTTCTTTAATTCCCCGCGGTCGCCCCAACCAAAGACATTAGGGCAGGGCCCACCCGGTTTAGTCCTTTATTCAGGGTGCTTAACGTGGGCTGCTTTAGTGTCTAAAGCTCCATAGGGTCTTCTCGTCTTATGTTGTTATCCCCGCTTCTGCACGGGGAGATCAATTTCATTGACTTGAAAGAGGAGACAGTTAAGCCCTCGTTATGCCATTCATACGGGTCTCCATTTAAAAGACAAGTGATTGCGCTACCTTCGCACGGTCAAAATACCGCGGCCGTTAAACTAATAGTCACAGGGCAGGCGGGACCTCTTATTTTTGAGTTTTGCAAGAGGCGATGTTTTTGGTAAACAGGCGAGGCTTAGTATGTTTGCCGAGTTCCTTCTCTTTCTTTTAGTCTTTCCCTGGGGGCACACCTGTGTGGGGTTAACGGTTAATTTTTGGATATTTTTCTAGTTGTTTGGTCTGGTATCCAGTGCCCTCTTTGTTTGGGGACGTTAAGTGTCGGTGGTGGGTCCGTTCCGAAGTACATGTGTGCAGGGAGAGAGCCTTTGGCTCTCTTATTACTCATATTAGCATAGTCACTCCCATGGGGGCATGGGACGGTCCAGTACGGTTAGGGGGGTAAGATTTAGTGATCAGGATAATAAGGGTTTAGTAGTACATCTGAGCTTTAACGCTTTCAACGGGGATGGCTGCTTTTAGGCCCACCAGAATGTTTAGCTTTAATTATTATGATCTTTACCCTCCTGGTAAAGTTGTGTCTTGATTCAAAGGGGCTGTACCCCCTTTGACTAACTCTGTCGGTTTCTTTAATGCATCAGAAGGGGTTAATCTAGGGTGAAAAGAGAAGCCAAGAGGCTGAACTTCTATTCATTTCTTGGACAACCAGCTATAACTAGGTTCGGTAGGTTTGTCACCTCTACTCAAAGCTCTTCCCACTCTTTTGCCACAGAGACGGGTGTGCCCTATTAATAGGCTGTCTTGGAGTAGCTCACGTAGTTTCGGGACGTCAAACTAAAGTACCCTTTGCTTGAGGTACACTCGCTAAATCATGATGCAAAAGGTACGAGCTTAAATCTCTGCTTTTTTAGGCTTTACTGGGTTGTTTCACTTCTCTTTCAGCATTCCCTTGCGGTACTTTCTCTATTGCGCCGTAAGTCCCTTTTCTATCGCCTATACTAAGGGGGAAAAATGGTTTGTTTAATTTAAATACTGGGGTATTTAGTGGTTATTGACAGGGGCTTGTTGAATTTGTTTAGGTGGGCTAGCTGTTGGGCGTCAGGGCGACCCGATTTGCACGGGTGACTTCTCAGTGTAAGGGAGATGCTTTTCTATCTTAGCCACGCTCTGATTTTACCAAGCGCACCTTCCGGTACACTTACCATGTTACGACTTGCCTCCCCTTTTTGATTTTTATGTTTTAGTTAACGGATTGTGGCTTTTGGGGAGAGTGACGGGCGGTGTGTGCGCGCTTCAGGGCCAGTTTCAGCGGAACGCTCTATTTTCTGCTTACTGCTAAATCCTCCTTCAGATATGTGTTTCAGCAAATCATTCGTGTTCGCTGTAGTAGCGAATGTAGCCCATTTCTTCCCCCTCCATACGCTACACCTCGACCTGACGTTTAAGGTTGTACCAGTTTTGCTTACTATTAGACCCTCACAGGGTAAGCTGACGACGGCGGTATATAGGCGGGTTAAACAAGGAAGGGTGAGGTTGAACGGGGGTTATCGGTTCTAGAACAGGCTCCTCTAGGTGGATCTAAAGCACCGCCAAGTCCTTTGGGTTTTAAGCTATTGCTCGTAGTTCCCGGGCGGATAGTGGGTGTACAGTACTATCAATGTTTATGGCTAGGCATAGTGGGGTATCTAATCCCAGTTTGTTCCTTAGCTTTCGTGGACTCAGATCGAATTAAAGCCACTTTCGTGGTTGAACTTCCTGCCTTCGGGTGCGTATAACAGCTTTGAAGGTGTTTGGCTTTAGTATGAGTTTTAGCTTAACCACGCTTTACGCCGGTGTTTGTCAACTTGGGCCTCTCGTATAACCGCGGTGGCTGGCACGAGTTTTACCGGCCCTCTTAGCTTTAATTAAGTCAAGTTTTCACTTATAGCTTAATGTCTATCACTGCTGAGTTCCCTTGAGGGTGTGGCTAAGCAAGGTGTCATGGGCTCTAGGATGTGCCTGATACCAGCTCCTTGTTCCCGGACGGGGAACTGTGGGGCATTCTCACAGGGGTGCGGATACTTGCATGTGTAAATTTGGCTAAAGTTGATAATAAAGTCAGGACCAAGCCTTTGTGCCCGCGGGGCTTTCTAGGGCCCATCTTAACATCTTCAGTGTTATGCTTTAGTTAAGCTACGCTAGC